TCGATAATATCAGAATCTGATGAATCAGCCCGGGTCGGTTTACTAATGGGATGCCCTAATGTGTTACAAAAATTCGCTTTAGACAATGATCCAATCAGAGGAATAATTGGAACTATTGTCTCGAACTTCTTCATAGCATTATTTATTAGAAATGAATTTTCTAGCATTTGACTTCGTACCACTGAAGAATTTAGTCGTACGCTTGAACGATAGCCCAAAAAGTCAAGAGAATACTTGCATAATTGGTTTATATCGATCCTTACTGGTTGAAACCACGCATAAAAATGATATTGCCATAAAGTAACAAGGTAATATTTCCATTTATTCATCAGAAGAGGTGTATCTTTTGAAGCCAGAATTGATTTTCCTTGATATCTAACATAATGCATGAAAGGATCTTTGAAGAACCATAGGATGCACTGAAAATCATTATCAAAGAAGACTTTGGCAAAATGTTCTATTTTTACATAGAAATAGATTCGCTCAAAAAAGATTCCAGAAGATGTTGACCGTAAATGAGAAGATTGATTACGGAGAAAAAGAAAGATGGATTCGTATTCACATATATGAGAATTATATAGGAACAAGAATAATCTTGGATTACCTTTTGAAAAAAGGGTAATATGGTTCTTTGGAGTAATAAGACTATTCCAATACTCGTGGAGAAAGAAACGTAATAAATGCAAAGAAGAGGCATCTTTCACCCAGTAGCGAAGGGTTTGAACCAAGATTTCTAGATGGATGTGATAGGGTATTAGCACATCCGACACATAATCTAAATGTGCAAATTTGTCCTCTAAAAAAGGAAATATGGAATGAATTGATCGTAAATTATGCGATTTTGCTATTTCTTTCCTTTCTAAGGAAGATACTAATCGTAGGGAAAATGGAATTTCCACAATGACTGCAAATCCCTCTGAGATAATTTGAGAATACAAATTCTTGTTGTGCCCAAAAAATGGATTTTGGATAGAATCATTAGCTGAAAAAATCAAAGGATTCTGTTGATACATTCGAGTAATTAAACGTTTCACAACTATTGAACTAGATTTCTTGTCATAACCTGCATTTTTGAACAAAATCGATCTATTTAAACCATGATCATGAGCAAGTGCATAAATATACTCTCGAAAAAGAAGTGGGTATAGGAAGTCATGTTGTCGAGATCTATCTAGTTCGAAATATCCTTGAAATTCCTCCATTGGAAATTTGATTTGACCCCAAAAAGAAAAAAAAAAAGGTAGGGGATTTATTGGTTATCAAATGATACATCGTGCGATACAGTCAAAACAAGGTATTCTAGTAAGAAAAGAATAAATACCTCGTAGACAGGTAGACTCATTAACGGACTCTCTATCCTCTCTTTTTCAATCGAATTAGTTTATATTCGTTATAGGATAAGAAGATGGATTAGAAATCCTTTATTTTTCATTTCAACCCAATCGCTCTTTTGATTTTGGAAAAAAAATATCTTTATCAATATGCCGCTTCTTCTACACATTTATGTACAACCTAGAATAGGAAATAGCTAATAGTTAGGACTCATTAAAAAATGGATAATCATCCATTCATGGAAAAGCCCTTCCCGTACCAGGTACTAATATCTTTTTAACGTGTAATTAGATCGGGTAATCAGTCAAATTAAGAAATTATGAACAGAAGTTCGTTGCTTTTTCTTTCTTTATAATTAATTGAGGTCATAGGACTCTATCCATTTATTCATTCGACCCAACTCTGAATTAATTTCATTTTTTTCTCACTAAGAATTCAAACAAGGTTTTGAACCGATCCAGTAAGAATGAAATATTTTCAGAATTCTCTATTGATACGACATGCTGTTTTTTCCAGTCATTCCTTTCAGGATCAGTCGTGGTCTTACAAACTCTACCGAAGGTATGAACGAATCCGTTACTTCATATAAATGTGTAAAATATGCTAGCCGCACTTAAAAGCCGAGTACTCTACCGTTGAGTTAGCAACCCGAAAAAAATTAGGATATGTAGATACAATTGGAAAAAATAAAGAAATTCAATTGCACGACGCAATCAAAACATCGAACTAGCAATAAAATTCAAATTGATTCTAAAATTATGAATCTAAAAAATAAAAATAAAGAGATCCAATAAGAATAATCAAATTTTCAGATAAAAAAAAAGCAATTTGGATAGATTGACTCTTCTCGTTTATGTTATCCATTTTTTTTTAACCAAAAAAGACTTCTTGTTTGTATCACAAACAATTGAATGAACCCATATATATAGATATTTTTTTTATTGTGAATGAAGTAAAATAAAAAAACGAAATCTAAGAAAGAAAAATATAAGAAAGATAAATAGATCCCTTTCTACACGATCGAATTATATTTGTTCAATACACTGTTGTCAATATGAATAGTTCGAAAAGAATACAATAAAAAAAAAGTATAAATAGAGCAAAAGAAGAGGAAGGGAGTGGGGAAAGTATAGTAGAAAAAAAAAACTTATACTTATACAAAGCTATATACGAATCACCCACACCCTCTTCTTTTGTATTTCATTAATTGACTTTCCTTTAATTAAGACGAAATTCCGTAAAAACAAACCCCCGCCTTCTTTAAAATATCATAAACAGGTCCTGTAGGTTGAGCGCCTTTTTCAAGAAAATATAGAATAGCAGGAATATTTAAATACGTTTGATTATTTATCGGATCATAAAAACCCACTTTCCGAAGATCTCTTCCTTCTCTTCGGGATCGAACATCAATTGCAACGATTCGATAAACGGCTCATTGGGATAGACGTAGATAAACTAGAACCCCCCCTAGAAACGTATACGAAGTTTTCTCCTCGTACGGCTCGAGAAATTAGAATATAGATATGTCTATGTGTACAATTCTAATGTCAAATAGATCTATAAAAGCATTAAATCAAATAAATTAGTAAATTAGACTATGATTATTTAATACTTTTTTTTCTTTATCAAAAAAAAAAAGAATTTGTATTCTCAAAACTCAAGTTGAGTAATTCTGAAATAGCTCAAAAGGAAAACCCTTAGGCATTTGATTTTTTGAGTGGTCTCTAACCCCTTTTTCTTTGTCTCATTTAGAATCTATTCGGACTCCTTAGTTGTCGAGACAATTAAAAAAAAGATATTTCCTTGTTCCAAAATATTTTCTCTTTGCCTTGAATCATTGGGTTTAGACATTACTTCGGTGATTTTTAATCGTTTCAAAATGGCAGCAACATGCCCCTTTTTATGATTTATTTCTATCAAAGAATCATAAACGGTTGATTCCCGCACGATACACTTTGGATCAAAAGAGTTTCACTAATTCCAACAAATTTTCCTTTTTTGGATTTGAAACTTGCTCGAATTGGATCCTTTCGATTTAGAAATCGAAAATAGACTACACTTACGAAGTTGTTCCAACTTATTAATTGGCACTAACCCTAGATCCTTGCCCTGAGAAATGAATCAATACTTTCTACTCGAGCTACATCACATACTGTTTACACTACAACCCAAGAAAAAATGAGGTTTCTAGTGGAAAAGAACAAAGGATGTCGAGCTAAGAGCACCTTCATTCCTATAGAATCAAAAGGGTGGGTGTAAGAATCCACAACTGATCATGTCCTTCAAGTCGCACGTTGCTTTCTACCACATCGTTTCAAACGAAGTTTTACCATAACATTCCTCTAGTTTGGAACTGATATGTAATTGATTCAATTAGGGAATCATGAATAGTCATTTGTTCGGTCGTTACATTGCTTTCTAAAGAAGTCTTAGAAAGAATTCAATTTCACCCTCGATTTTCTTTTTATTGGATGAATGCAATATTTTTATTTTATTTATTAATTATTAATTTCTAACTATTAGAAAGAAAAAAGCTCTTTGTATTGAATCTACATTGCATCTTCAAGTAACTTGAGAGGATATATTCAACAATCTTAGACTTCTTCGAATATTAAATACTCATAAGAAATCATTAAATTCAAATAGTTATTGAATTGAAAAAAAACCTACCCGGATATCACTATTTGATGAATAAAGTTTTACTAAAGATTACATTTATCATCATAAATAATCTATCTTTGAATTAAACCTAAATCTCAGTGATTAAAAAAATATAGATAGATAGAAAAAGAAATTGATTTCTTTTTTTCGTGGAGTGGATAAAAAAAAGTTGATGTAAAGGAAGATTTAGGCTCTTTTTCTTTCATTTCATACTGAAAAAGAAAATCATAAAAAAAAAAAAATAATTCCCTCTATCAGATAGACTGAACAATTGTCAGTGGAATGAATTATGAATATTCAATATAGAATATTTCAAATGAACGGATCAAAAATCTTTTTCAAAAAACCAAAAAATGTTATCACTGAAATAGAACGACAATAATACATTAAGCATTTCCTCATTTTACGCGTAGTTTCTTTGACTGGTGGGGGTTCGTTCAATAATTTTTATTTAAAGTAAGGAGAATAGAATATAGAATGTATGAATTACCCCCTGTCTATATTATTCCATATATTTACAATTATTTATGAGAACCAAATCAAATACGAAATGAAATACCTAAAAATGAGGTTCAAAGAAAATAGATATGTTATATGTATGTAATTGATTATTTCTTAATCCAATTTGTACAAGCACAGCTAGTGAAATTGATATCTTACATTGTTAATTAATTCTTATTATATGGCACGTAAGACTTTTTGAAGTAACTAACTTAAACTTCAATATGAATATTCAATATTCAAAGTATAAGGGGATGGACATACGATGAAAAGCGCATTCAACCTCTTTCTTTTGCAATCCCCTTTTTTCTTTATTTCCAATTCTTCGAATCTATGTTCCTAGATCACAACTCGATTCAGTTCCATCTATATCTATCTTATTTGAATTTAATTTGTGAAAAAATAGGATTTAAAGAAGAATAGAATCATTAAAAATCAGAAACAAGAATCACATAATATCCAATATTTTACTCTTAAAGAGTAAAGAAGACAGTTCAAAAAGACAACCTTTCTTTATTCTGATAATAGATATTTCTATCTATATAGAGAATAGGTATTCCCTGGGACGGAAGGATTCGAACCTCCGAATAGCGGGACCAAAACCCATTGCCTTACCACTTGGCCACGCCCCATTTCGATTTCTATTCAATACTAATAAACACTAGTATTTTTTTTTGTTATTCGTCAATTCCAATCCAAAATATCTATGGACTCTATTGTTCCTAGGGTTTTGACACGTGTAGAGATACAATGAAACTGAATTTATTGATCATTACATATAATTCAATTAAGATATTGTATAAAAGTATGATTTCTTCTATTCTTTTTTAATGTAAGAATTGAAGGATTTTTGATTGGTTGAGTTCAAAGAAGGATTTTTTGGTATACCTTACTCTTTTTTTTTTTTCATTTTTAAGGGATATCAATTATCAATAACAATAACTCAATCAAAATACAATTTCCAAGAAAAAAAAATGTTTGTTATGCTTAATATCTTTAGTTTGATCTGTATCTGTCTTCATTCCACCCTTTATTCGAGTAGTTTTTTCTTAGCCAAATTGCCGGAGGCCTACGCTTTTTTGAATCCAATCGTAGATTTTATGCCAGTAATACCCCTTCTCTTTTTTCTCTTAGCCTTTGTTTGGCAAGCTGCTGTAAGTTTTCGATGAGATCTTTAATACTGTCCTAGACATGATTTATTCGAAAAAAAAAATCGAACAATGGATAAGATCGGATAAGTCTCACAGCATGAACCCTCGATTCAAACAATTCTTAGATAGCTGCAAGAAATCTGACTCACTCTCTTTCCTTTCCTCATTCTGATTCTTTTTCATTTATTGAAAAACCCTTTTAGAGTCATCCCAAAATAGGAAAGATATTTTTTTTTTTAATAAAAGACTCAACTCTTATTCCAAATGAATTTCTTAAAATTCTTTTTGATTTTTGATTTCGAGAAACCATTTTGTTTATTGGTGTCAAAATAGGATATGGGGTAGAAAAATGGAGAATCTATTCTCTTTTTTTTTCAAAAAAAAAAGATCTTGGAGATTGTGTAATGCTTACTCTCAAACTCTTTGTTTACACAGTAGTGATATTTTTTGTTTCTCTCTTCATCTTTGGATTCCTATCTAATGATCCAGGACGTAATCCTGGACGTGAAGAATAAAAAGGCCTTTCTTTTTACTTTCTTAATTTTTCAATGTTCTTACTTCGGATTTTATCTATTGTACATCCTTATTTATTATATTAAATAAAAAAAAACAAAAACAAGGGAAAGGTTTTGAAAAAAAATAAATAAAATACCAAGTCATCAACGGAAACGGAAAGAGAGGGATTCGAACCCTCGGTACGAAAAACTCGTACAACGGATTAGCAATCCGACGCTTTCGTCCACTCAGCCATCTCTCCCAATTGAAAAAGGATAATTACTATCTTACATTACACAAAAAATAAGGCTTGAAAAAAATCCTTTCTTTATCTCTCTTTATTCTTTTTTTGACTATATTGATATATACAACTTTAATATATACTACTTTTATAAGCAATCCCATTTAGATAAAGAAAAGGTTCTAAAGAGATATTTCGAATAAAAAAAAATAAAAAAGCAAGAATACCTCTTCTTCCGAAAGAGCTTTTTTTCTTTTCACGGCCTGGCCTGGTCAGTACCTAGCCGGGCCATTTTTTGTTCCATTCCAAATCATAGATAAAATGATTTGTTTGAAAACAAAAGTGCTTATTATTGATTATTGAAACAACAATCAGAAGAAGGAATCTTTCCATTCCTATGATATGGAATTTCATTCTATAGAATCAAAGTGTCATTTTTTATTGTATTATTATTATTCTTTCTTTTCTTTCCTTCTTTTTTTCCTTTACTGGAAAAAAAGAAAAAAAAAATAAGGAACTGTGGATTGTTGTGCAATGCATTCTTATGTCATAACATAAATAGTTTTATTGAGCCCTACCTGTTCTGTCAAAAATCCTCCAGCAAAAGAAAGAACTTGTTCTTTCTTTCTTTTAATTTTGAATTAGGAGTGTTCTTTTACTAATCTGATTAGGTCTACTAACATGACAAAACCAAAACAAACACACCAATGCTATAATTTTCATCATTATTTTGTTTTGGATCCTATCTTGATTACGTCCGATTACCTTTTTTTGTTCGACAAAAGTTTCATTTATATACAATAATCGCATTGTAGCGGGTATAGTTTAGTGGTAAAAGTGGGATTCGTTTTATTAATCCCTTTTATAGTTAAGGGATCTCTCGGTTTGATTTGATTCATATTCCGAAAAAAAACTTTTTTTCTTAAAAGGATTTAATCCTTTACCTCTCAACGAAGGATTCGAGGAAGAATATACATTCTCGTGATTTGTATCCAAGGGTCAATTAAAAATTGACAAATTGGATTATTTAATTGCGAAACATAATTTTTTTTTAATTGGATCAATACTTCCAATTTAATGAGTATTAGTAAAGGATCCATGGATAAAGATAGAAAAGCG